TTTGTACAAAATGAAATTAAAATAATATGTACAAAAGAAAATAATAAATAGCAAATCAATCTTCCAAAATTTCATCGTAATCATAAATGGGAAATCCTTATACAAATACAAAACTTATACAAATAAAAATGTAAAATGCGGGAGAGATAAAAAAATGCAGGGTCGTTTGTCTGCTTGGCTAGTCAAACATGGGCTAGTTCATAGATCTTTGGGCTTCGATTACCAAGGAATAGAGACTTTACAAATAAAGCCCGAGGATTGGCATTCCATTGCTGTCATTTTATATCTATATGGTTACAATTATCTACGTTCCCAATGTGCCTATGATGTAGCACCGGGAGGACTGTTAGCTAGTGTGTATCATCTTACAAGAATAGAGTATGGTATAGATCAACCCGAAGAGGTATGCATAAAAGTATTTGTCCCAAGGAAAAATCCCAGAATTCCCTCTGTTTTCTGGGTTTGGAAAAGTGCGGATTTTCAAGAAAGGGAATCTTATGATATGTTGGGAATCTCTTATGATAATCATCCACGTTTGAAACGTATCTTAATGCCCGAAAGTTGGATAGGATGGCCTTTACGTAAAGATTATATTGCCCCCAATTTTTATGAAATACAAGATGCTTATTAAAATGAAATGAAATTCAATAATAAAAATAAGAAACTAATACCCACTTCTACAACTCCGTATATTCTGTACGTTCTCTTATAGATCAGACAAATTAAATCAGACAGAATAGAATCGAGGTCTCATTTCTATTAATTATTATGGATGGACTAAAAAAATACATACAAAAATAATAATAAAACATGTAGAGACTCATTGACATTCTAAAAATTGTAAGATACTTATTTCGACTGAGACGAGAAAATAGGATGAACTAAAAAAGTTCTGCATAATGAACTATGTACCGCGCCACAGCAACATCTCTTGATATGCCCCTTAAAAAGTAACACAGAAAAAATGAACAAAATAGGAACGAAAAGGATTCTAGTTGTAATAATCTATCTGAGATGAATTTGGACTATTCCTAAACTAGACTTTTGGGTCTTTCAACCAACTAATTTGACCTTTTGAATATGCATGAAGTATTAACATTCTTTTGGGGAGCCCGGTAACGTTAGTAAAATAAAGAAAAAATTGAATAATCCATTTTCTGTTACATACTTTATATACATTTCTATACAATAGAATATACATTTCTATACAATAGACATAGGGTAGACGTATATTCTTTACTCATCTAGAAAGAGTATATCTCCCTAGATGGATAAAAATGTATGATGATCTAGACTACTAATGAATATGTATGTTGACTCATATTCATTTTAATGAATTAATAGATATTTATACAAATTGATCATGTGCCAGGAACCAGATTTGAACTGGTGACACGAGGATTTTCAGTCCTCTGCTCTACCAGCTGAGCTATCCCGACCATTCTTGACGCATCATTTTCATTTTAAGAGACTACTTGAATGTATGTCAACTACAAATAAAAACACGCAAAATATTACTATTACCAAAATATTACTATTACTACTATTAATATTACTATTACTACAAAGGATTATACATGCACTGAAATTTCTTGGATCTTCAAAAATAAGAGACTTTGTAAGTTTCCTATTCAGTACAAGTAATTCTATGTATTTTTAATCATTCCACTGAGGATTCCTTGCTCAAAGATAAGATGTTCATTTCATTTGTACGTTTACCAGAGATAAAAGATCAAAAAATTTTACGAGTATCATATCAATTACATTCCATATTCCACATATTCCAAGACTTGTGATAAGAATATGATAAGAACAAGTAAGAAAAAAAATTCCGCTCCGATCGGTTTGTGAAAGAATAGAATGAATAATAAAAATAAGGAGTTTAGTTTGGAACCACTAAAAAATTAGGGAATTAAAGGGGCCTTTTGGGGATAGAGGGACTTGAACCCTCACGATTTCTAAAATCGACGGATTTTCCTATTACTATAAATTTCATTGTTGTCGATATTGACATGTGGAGCGGGACTCTATCTTTATTCTCGTCTGATTAATCATTAAACATCTATTAGACTAGGATGGAATGAATGATTTGATCAATTAAAATTATTTCTTCAACGTTGAATCGATTCACATATTTCATTTGTCATATACATATATATTAATAAAAAGGAATAAACTATTTTCATATATTAGTGTATATAAATTAGTGTATATGTATATAAATAATAAAAAAATAGAGATTCGGGGTCGTTATTAATCATTTGAGATAGTATTTCAGTACGTATATATAGATAGATAGGTTTATCCTTGATACTTTCTTTTCTGGAGTTTCGGTAGAAGGATTCCTTTACTAACGAAACGAAATGCCGTTAACTCCATTTGTTAGAACAGCTTCCATTGAGTCTCTGCACCTATCCTTTGATTTTTCATTCTCGCTTTCTGAACTCTTCTTTGTTCTTTGTTTTCGGAAAACAGGATTTGGCTCAGGATTGCCCATTGT